GTTTCATCGAGCACCATTTCTTTTAGATAGAAAGGTGTTCTGACTCTATTGGATCAAGTCATAACCTACGCCTTCTACTAGTAGACTACTATGGAGAGACTAAGCTCTATTTCAGAGATTGGACTCTCTTACTGTGATTAGCCCCCACTAGTAAGAAGCTGTTCCCGAGCCAGGTTCCCTGGATCCACGTGTTCCTAGTCGGGCCTAAATGGATGAATGAAGAAGGGGGCGGGCAGCACTATAAAGAAAGAAGCCCGGCCACACACACCTCTTTTTAGCCGACTAAAGCCGGATCCACTACACGGCTAGGATCAGAGAAAGCAACCTAAACCTACTCTACTTTGATTCAAAAGGTTTGGAACCCTATCTTACTAATAATAAGAAAGGGGCAAGGGTGATGCTAAACTATCTTCTAAGGGTTGATACTATTAGATAGGCTTGGGGCTCCCATGCTTTCCCACGGGTATCTTTCAGTTTGTTGGCTCCTCTTATTCTCAGCACATAGGGGGATTCCCCATCCATTTATCTTTCCATTCCTTCCCCTCATTCCAATCTTGAGGCGTACTACCATGATTCCTTTCCCAGTGTCTATATTCCCCCCTCATCCGAGGCTCAGACTTCACCTCCATCCCCTTTTATATCAATAGGGAGCTCATCTATCCTTCCTGCCATAAGCTGATGATCTCCTAGCGCGAAAGCCATTGATCGATAGTTATACAAGGCGATCGAAGATCCCTACAGAAGATAGCTTTCAGAAGCCCGATGCTTAAACTCAAATTGCGCGATGAACTCATCAGATCAGATGAACTACTACAGGAAAGAAGACCAATTCGACCGAAGACCGTAGAGACCGTTATAAGACAGCTCGACCGGGAAGGACAGATGCTACTAATAAAGCCGATTATCGCATGTTTTTAGAGGCCGTACTTGACCCATCCGACCCCTTAAACTCGCGATTTAGCAAATAAAATAGACCATTCCGGACCTTTTCCTCATGTCGCTACCAGCTACAGATCAGATATGACCGGTTGAAGAAAGAAGAAAAGATCGATGAACAATTAAGCGCCTTAGAGACCAATGAAATGCGACCGAGAAGCTTTTTTACAAACAAGTTGTTCTTTGAAGACCTATTGCTTCTGCTTCCCTGCTTAACCGTGCCTTTCGTACCTATATCCCCTTTATTTCAGTTACATCCAGTCTCAGTTCTGCTGGAAACTACCGATGGGGGAAGGCTTGGACGTATAGCAAGATTAAATAATAGGTATGGCATACGGGAATTGTATATGAAATGAAAGGCTGGAAACAGAGCTGGAGATGAGCGCTAGCCAATGGTTAATACTTCAGAAAGCACTTTAGCAATTACCAGTAATGCCCCTATCGACCTCAGTCTTGTTTTTTGCTAGCGAACTTTACTATCTCATTAAACGCCGAATATCCATATATATATCTATTTTAAAGATAGTCGGCCCACTTCTAGCCGTTCCAGCGATTATGCCTGTTCTAGCCCTACCATCCACCCCTATCATCATAATAGAAAGGGGTACTTTGCTCTGCAAGTCCTCTTCGATACTCCGGATAGAAAAGCTTAGAAGCAATATCCGACGGCAAGGCCTTCCAGAGGTCGGATCCCAGGACATCCCTTGAAGTAAAGGGATTTCCCGGATCTTAGGGGCATACCGCTCCAGGAGGGCTTCACCTATAGCGAAAGCCTTCTGAACGAACCTTGAGACACCCAAGGGTGCATCCGGGGGGTCAATGAGACTATGGAAAGTAGCCTTCGTCACTCGCTTGGCAAGGCGGATAACCTTAGCCAAAGTGAACAACGAAAGGTAGAACTTAACCACAGTATCGGACCTCTCATCCCTCCTTCTTATTATCTTTCTATGAAAAGGAGGAATTATCCGCGGTAGACCCAACCTCGTAAGAGAGATGGGAACAGATAGCTTTTCCGGTAGAGTCGGAGTCTCACGAGCATACCACTGCATGAGACTGGCTGAACATTGCTTAAGATAAAGCGCAACAAACAACCATCCCGACTTCCTACCCAGAGAGGCCACCTGTTTAGCAAACAGGTAAGAGCCAATACAGAATTCCTTAGTTAGGCCATCAGTGATTATCAATTTGACCTTATTAAAGAGTCCAATCAATAACCGAAGGTCTTCCAAAACCTTCTGCCAACTGATCGGTCTAACCTTGAGTAGGGATTGGTGCAGCATCGCCATGTGATTGAGGTTTATTAGCTTCCTGGCGTGACAGGATGGTGCCACCCGTCCAGGGTGCGCCGTACCTCACACCCAGAGCTTCCGCGTCGCTCGATGCATCCTCCATGAGGACACTACACCAGTCTCTACCACAAGGGATAGTCGACCAGACTCGCCCTGATGAGACCCATTTACCGGGCCCCAAGGGGAGGCACCCACGGGTGTCAAACCAAGGGACTCTGTGTGATACTCTCCACAGAGAGTGAGGTTGACTAATCCATACCTCGGTCTTTTGACCT